AAATGTCAACAAGGAAATCTTTTGTATAGACATTCGAACCACTGTTGGTCATATTTCTTTTTATCGAGAGATAGAAGAAGCCGTACAAGGGTTTTGCCGGGCTTGCTCATATAGTACCTAAGCTAAAAAATTCTATGATACCCGCGATAATTCGATTCGGGTCTCCCCGTCTCAACTAGTATTCTAATTCGTGAATTTCTCCGCTAATCAAGATCGAGGAAAGGCAGTCTTCGAATCACTGACTCAAATCCATTGTCGAATCCTACTCAACTGAATAGCGAGGTACTTATGGCAGAACGGGCCGATCTAGTCTTTCACAATAAAGCGATAGATGGAACTGCCATGAAACGACTTATTCGCAGATTAATAGATCACTTTGGAATGGCATATACATCACATGTCCTGGATCAAGTAAAGACTCTGGGTTTCCAGCAAGCCACTACTACATCCATTTCATTAGGAATTGATGATCTTTTAACAATACCTTCCAAGGGGTGGCTAGTACAAGATGCGGAACAACAAAGTTTAATTTTGGAAAAACACCATCATTATGGGAATGTACACGCGGTAGAAAAATTACGTCAATCCATTGAGATCTGGTATGCTACAAGTGAATATTTACGACAACAAATGAATCCTAATTTTAGGATGACTGATCCTTCTAACCCAGTCCATATAATGTCTTTTTCGGGAGCTAGAGGAAATGCATCTCAGGTCCATCAATTAGTAGGTATGAGAGGATTAATGTCGGATCCTCAAGGACAAATGATTGATTTACCCATTCAAAGCAATTTACGCGAAGGACTCTCTTTAACGGAATATATTATTTCCTGCTACGGAGCTCGCAAAGGAGTTGTGGATACTGCTGTACGAACATCAGATGCTGGATACCTCACGCGCAGACTTGTTGAAGTAGTTCAACACATTGTTGTACGTAGAACAGATTGTGGCACCATCCGAGGTATTTCTGTGAGTCTTCAAAATGGGATGATAACAGAAAGAATTTTTATCCAAACATTAATTGGTCGTGTATTAGCGGACAATATATATATGGGTTCACGATGCGTTGCCATTCGAAATCAAGATATTGGGATTGGACTTGTTAATCGATTCATAACCTTTAGAGCAAAATCAATATCCATTAGAACTCCCTTTACTTGCAGGAGTACATCTTGGATCTGTCGATTATGTTATGGCCGTAGTCCCACTCATGGCGACCTGGTCGAATTGGGAGAAGCGGTAGGTATTGTTGCGGGTCAATCTATTGGGGAACCCGGGACTCAACTAACATTAAGAACTTTTCATACCGGTGGAGTATTTACAGGCGGTACGGCGGAACATGTACGAGCTCCTGATAATGGAAAAATCAAATTCAATGAACATTTGGTTCATCCCACACGTACACGTCACGGCTATCCAGCTTTTCTATGTTATATAGACCTATATGTAACTATTGAGGGTCAAGATATTCTACATAATGTGAATATTCCACCAAAAAGTTTGATTTTAGTTAAAAATGATCAATATGTAGAATCAGAACAAGTCATTGCCGAGATTCGCGCCGAAGCATCCATCTTGAATTTTAAAGAGAGGGTCCGAAAACATATTTATTCTGACTCAGAGGGAGAAATGCACTGGAGTACCGCTGTGTACCATGCACCCGAATATACATATGGTAATGTTCATCTCTTACCAAAAACAAGCCATTTGTGGATATTATCAGGAGTTCCGCACAGATCCAGTATAGTCCCTTTTTCGCTCCACAAGGATCAAGATCAAATAAATATTCATTCTCTTTCTGTCGAACGAAAATATATTTCTAACCTTTCAGTGACTGATGATCAAGCGAGACATAAATTGTTTAGGTCGGATCCTTCTGGTAAAAAGGAGGGGGGGGTTCTTGATTATTCAGTACCTGATCGAATCATATGTAAGGGTCATTGTAATTTTATATACCCCGCTATTCTTGACGAGAATTCTGATTTATTGGCAAAGAGACGAAGAAATAGATTCATCATTCCATTACAATCGAATCAAGAACAAGAAAAAGAACTAATACCCCGTTCAGGTATCTCGATTGAAATACCCATAAATGGTCTTTTCCGTATAAATAGTATTCTTGCTTATTTCGACGATCCTCGATATAGAAGAAAGAGTTCGGGAATTACTAAATATGGGACTATAGAGGCGGATTCTATCGTCAAAAAAGAGGATTTGATTGAGTATCGAAGAACAAAAGAATTTCGGCCAAAATACAAAATGAAAATAGATCGATTTTTTTTCATTCCCGAGGAAGTGCATATCTTACCCGGAGCTTCTTCCATAATGGTACGGAACAATAGTATCATTGGAGTAGATACGCGAATTACTTTCAATATAAGAAGCCGAGTAAGCGGATTGGTCCGAGTGGAGAAAAAAAAAAAAAAGATTGAACTCAAAATATTTTCGGGGGATATCTATTTTCCTGGAGAGACAGAAAAGATATCCTGGCACAGCGGTA